GTGTGATACATGTTCCTTCTATTTCTCCAAGTAAAGCCCTTCGCATGGCAATACCTATGGTATCGGCTTGACCTTTCATAAGCGGGGACAGAATGAAACGACCATAATAAAGACGCTTACTGTCTACTCTTGATTCAACACATTTCCACTGTAGTGTTCGAGTGGATCCTGCGAGTTCCTCTCGAACCATAATAATATTATTATTTGATTAGATTATTGAATCATTTATTTCTCTTGAAATACGTTTAATTCTTATTTCTACACACGTCTTTTTTTAGGGGGTCGGCATCCATTATGTGGCATAGGTGTTACATCACGTACGAAACTTAATAGTATACCACTTCTACGAATGGCCCGTAATGCTGCATCTCTTCCGAGACCAGGACCCTTTATCATAACTTCGGCTCGTTGCATACCCTGATCAACCACTGTACGAATAGCATTTACAGCAGCAGCTTGAGCAGCATAAGGTGTCCCTCTTCTTGTGCCTTTGAATCCAGAAGTACCAGCGGAGGCCCAAGAAACCACTCGACCCCGCACATCTGTAATAGTTACAATGGTATTGTTGAAACTCGCTTGAACATAAATAACTCCTTTTGGTATTCTACGTTCATTCTTACGTGAACCAATACGTCCATTCCTACGTGAATCGGCTTTTGATATAGGTTTTGCCATATTTTATCGTCTCATAACTATGAATTAGAAATATACAGAAAGATACGGAAATATCCATTTCATGTTAAAACATTTATTTTTACATCGCCCTTCCTTTAGAAAGTTTTTTTTAGAAGGATTATCCTTGTCTCTGCTTATGTCTCGGATTGGAACAAATCACTATAATTCGTCCGCGCCTACGGATCAGCCGACATTTTTCACAAATTTTACGAATCGAAGTCCTTATTTTCATATATCTCACTCCTTATCTTAATTCCGAATCTATTCTTTAGTTTGGAAGAAAATGACTTGTATTTTTTAACTTTGAACTGTATTCCCATGAAAGGAATGTTTTCAAAAATGATCTAATCATTCGAATCTTTGCTGCGAAGTCTATAAATTATACGCCCCCTGGTTGAATCATATCGACTTATTTCGATTTTGACTCTATCTCCCGTTAGTATCCGTATAAAACTGCGCCGGATCCTACCTGAAATATAACCTAGAATTAGATCCTCATTATCTAAACGGACCCGGAACATACCGTTGGGAAGTGATTCAGTAATTAAACCCTCATGAATCAATTTTTGTTCTTTCATTCTAGATAACCCCCTTGAAGTATCAACTAATGGAGGAAGAGTTATATAACTCACTTTTCTTCTCTATTTCACAAATAGGAAGTTAGAGATAAAATTAAGATACCTGAGTGGGATCACCATATATAACACAAAATTTCTCCTCCAATTCTTTCTAGTCTAGCTTCTCGATCTGTCATTATGCCTCGAGAAGTAGAAAGAATTACAATCCCTATTCCACCTAAAATCTTAGGAATTTGTTGATAGTTGGAATAGATTCGTAGACCAGGTCGACTGATACGTTTTAAAATAGTTCTATATATTCCTTTCCTAGTTCTTCTATGTCGCAAGGTTGAAACCAAGAAATATTTGTTCCTTTCCTGATGTTTTCGAACATTTTCAATAAAACCTTCTCGTAGGAGTATTTTAACAATGTTTTCGGTTATATTAGTAGATATTATTCTAATCGTTCCGTTTTTCCCCATGTCAGCATTTCTTATAGAAGTTATTATATCAGCAATGGCGTCCCTACCCATGACGAATTATAATTATTGGTGCTTCTTAATTTTGATATAATCAACATGGTTTTTTGCTTGAATTATTCAATTATTCAAAGTATATGCGTGATACACAATCGACTAATTTGATCTATTTCATTCAGATATCCTACTATAACTAAATCATAGTTTCATTTACTAGTATTTATAATACCTCAGGAGCTAATGAAACTATTTTAGTAAAATTGAATTGTCTCAATTCCCGAGCAATCGCACCAAAAACTCGAGTTCCTTGTGGATTTCCTTCTTGATCAATGACAACCGCTGCATTGTCATCATATCGTATTATCATCCCGTTGTCACGTTTGAGTTCTTTACGTGTACGTACAATTACAGCTCTAATTATTTCTGATCTTTCTAGAGGCATATTGGGAACTGCTTCTTTGATTACAGCAACAATAATGTCACCAATATGAGCATATCGGTGATTACCAGCCCCTATGATTCGAATACACATCAATTTTCGAGCTCCGCTGTTATCCGCTACATTCAAAAGAGTCTGAGGTTGAATCATATCATTTTTATTGGAATCCGTTATTTCAATGTATAGGATGATAAAAAAAAAGAAATAGTGTTTGTCTAGAAACCAGAAAGAAATAAGTAAATCGTGCTTTTTTTTATCCTCAATACTCCCTTTTGTTTTCTACATCTCTATAACTGAAATAATAAATTGAGTTCGTATAGGCATTTTGCACGAAGCTATTTCAATAGCTGCTCTGGCTACAGTTTCTGGTACTCCGCCCATTTCATAAAGTATTCGACCTGGTTTAACAACGGATACCCAATACTCGGGGGATCCCTTCCCTGAACCCATACGTGTTTCCGTAGGTCTTACTGTAATGGGTTTGTCGGGAAATATACGTACCCATATTTTTCCACCACGACGCACATATCGTGTCATTGCTCTCCGCCCTGCTTCTATTTGTCTAGCTGTGATCCAAGCGGGTTCAAGTGCCTGAAGAGCGTATTTGCCGAAACAAATACGATTGCCTCGACAAGATATTCCCTTCATTCTTCCTCTATGTTGCTTACGAAATCTGGTTCTTTTGGGGTTATAGTAGATGGTTCTTTCTTAATCCCATCTCTACTACAGAACCGGACATGAGAGTTTCTTCTCATCCAGCTCCTCGCGAAGGAAAGGGTTCAATAATATTACAGATACATATGTATTTAATAAATAATACACTAAACTAAGTAATGGGATTTCATTTATATTGAATTTTTTACATGGTAAGCTGTATATCAGTTAGACGTGTCTATTTATAGATATAGATAATGCTTTTTTTATTCCTATCGAATCTCGAATCAAGCAAGACAATATTGTAAAATACAAAAAATAAAGCTTTCGCGGGCGAATATTGACTCTTTCCTGTTTCATCCCTAAGCCTAAGGTTAATCCATGACCTCTCAGAGTAAATCAATTTGTTCTTGGTTCGTTCCGCCATCCTGCCCGATGAATGATTAGGATTCCTTTTTAATGGAATCCTATGTAGTCACAGGTTTCGTCGTTCCCATAGCTTCTCCGTTAATGGTTAGGCTTGAACTCTGCAATGGAGCTCGACAAAAAATGCATTCCCGAGTCAATCTACTCAGTTTGTATTAACCCAAGGCTCTTTATTATTATTTTTCTGAATACTAATGCTTTATCACACTGCCTTTTATGAGGTGATTCATAGACCATACATATTGGAATCATATAGCAATGATATTTTAGTTCTCTCTTTCTATCACCTTTCCATTTGTTTACATCCCTTGATTTTTGCTTCAAAAAATAGATAAATATGATTATCCATTTTTTTATGGAATTTCAGTTGTTACAACTATATGATTGATTCAGTCATATAGTGACTGTTTCTTGGAATCTCAACAATACGAAGCAATAAGTTGGTTATTAGTTTTTAGTTTATATAGTTATTAAGTTTATAGTGGGTTCAGTCTTTTTTTTTTTAATCCCAACTCTAAACTCTCAAGAAAAACCTAACGAGTCACACACTAAGCATAGCAATTATACTAAAAAAGGTTAATCCATTTTTTATTCAATCTTATAAAATTAGAATTGTTAGAATTGTTCATTTTTGTTTGATTTTAGGGAAAAACTGAATTTCTAATTTTTTGTTCGTTCTATTATTGGACAGAATGACAAAACAAATAAGGGTCTATTTTTACTCATCTACAAATAGCCAAATTTTTAATCCTAATGCTCCATAGATAGTTCGAATTGTATAAGAGCAATGATCAATTTTAGCGCGAATTGTTTGTAGGGGAACCCTACCCTCTCTGATCCATTCGACACGGGCAATTTCTTTTCCGTCGATACGCCCCGCAATTTGCATTTGAATTCCTTTTGTATCTGTTTGCTCAGTTAATTCAATAGCTTTTTTCATTGCCTTTCGAAACGAGACTCTATTTTTTAATTGTAAAGTCATATATTCTGCAAGAATATTAGGTTGTCCATAAGGTTTTTCAATTTTTGTGATAGCAATGTTGAGTCTACGGTTTACAGATTCAAACTCTTTTTGTACATTTGTCTGTAATTCTTCAACCCCTCGCGCTCGACTTTCTATTAATAAATTTGGAAAGCCAATATGAATTATGACTTGGATCAAATCGATTCGTTTTTGAATTTCTATGCGTGCAATTCCTTCGAAACCTGAGGATATTTTCCTATTTTTTTGTACATAGTTCTTGATACAATGCCGTATTTTATCATCTTCTTGTAGACCCGCGGAAAAATTTTTTGGTTGGGCGAACCAAAAGGAATGATGATTTTGGCTTGTACCAAGTCTGAAACCAAGTGGATTTATTTTTTGTCCCATATTTTTTTATTATCTTTCCATTCATTTTTTTTTTTCTAAATAGAAATCTTAGATTCATCTAAAATGAATTTCGATTTCTCTTTTAATACAATTGTTATATGACAAATGGGTCTTTTTATCGGAAAACTGCGCCCTCGAGCCCTAGGTTTTAACTTTTTCACAAAAGGACCCCCGTTGACTTCGGCTTTACTAATGAATGAATCAGTTTCGTTCAAACCCATATTATGACTAGCATTTGCTGCTGCAGAATAAACCAATTTTAAAATGGGGTAAGATGCTCGATAAGGCATGAGTTCCAGTATCATAAGTGTTTCCTCATAAGAACGCCCACGAATTTGATCAATTACTCTTTGAACTTTCAAAACAGACATATGTATATGTTGAGTTAAAACTTTTAC